GCCCCCATAGCTTACCCCAAAGCATGGCACTGAAGATGCCAAGACGGTACCTACAATACCTGTGGGCAAAAAGACTTAGTCCTAACCTTACTATTGATTTTTGCTAGACATATACATGCAAGTATCCGCATCCCAGTGAAAATGCCCTTATAACTTTTAACAAGCAAAAGGAGCAGGTATCAGGCTCCACCCAAGCGTAGCCCAAGACACCTTGCCAAAGCCACACCCCCACGGGTATTCAGCAGTAATTAACATTAAGCAATAAGTGTAAACTTGACTTAGCCATAGCAACCCTAGGGTTGGTAAATCTTGTGCCAGCCACCGCGGTCATACAAGAAACCCAAATCAATAGTCACCCGGCGTAAAGAGTGGTCATATGTTATCTCTAATAACTAAGATCAAAATGCAACTGAGCTGTCATAAGCCCATGATTCACTTAAGCCCTCCCAAACCATCTTAGCTACATGACTAATTTAAACCCACGAAAGCCAGGGTACAAACTGGGATTAGATACCCCACTATGCCTGGCCCTTAATCCAGATACCCATATACCCCTGTATCCGCCCGAGAACTACGAGCACAAACGCTTAAAACTCTAAGGACTTGGCGGTGCCCTAAACCCACCTAGAGGAGCCTGTTCTATAATCGATAATCCACGATCCACCCAACCACCCCTTGCCCAGACAGCCTACATACCGCCGTCGCCAGCCCACCTAAATGAAAGACTTAAAGTGAGCTCAATAGCCCCCGCTAACAAGACAGGTCAAGGTATAGCCCATGGGGTGGAAGAAATGGGCTACATTTTCTAGCATAGAATAGAACGAAAAAGGACATGAAACCAGTCCTTGGAAGGAGGATTTAGCAGTAAAATAGGACCATACTTTCCAAGCCTATTTAAAGACGGCCCTGGGGCACGTACATACCGCCCGTCACCCTCTTCATAGGCCTCAAGCACCAATAAATAATACTTTCCCTAAAGCCAAAGACGAGGTAAGTCGTAACAAGGTAAGCGTACCGGAAGGTGCGCTTAGACTATCAAGGCGTAGCTATAAATCTCAAAGCATTCAGCTTACACCTGAAAGATACCTCTGTAAATAAGGTCGCCTTGACCAGCCCTCCCTCTAGCCCGACTACTAATAAATCCAACTTCAAAAACCCACTACATTATCTAAGCAAAACATTATAATTCTTCCTAGTATAGGCGATAGAAAAGACTCTACGGCGCAATAGAGATTAATCGTACCGCAAGGGAAAGATGAAATAATAGTGAAAACAATAAGCATGGAACAGTAAAGACCAACCCTTGTACCTCTTGCATCATGATTTAGCTAGAACAACCAAGCAAAGTGAACTAAAAGTTTGCCCCCCCGAAACCCAAGCGAGCTACCTGTGAGCAGCTAAACTGAGCGAACCCTTCTCTGTTGCAAAAGAGTGGGATGACTTACTGGTAGAGGTGAAAAGCTAACCGAGCTGGGTGATAGCTGGTTACCTGCCAAATGAATTTAAGTTCTCCCTTAACTCATTCTCCAAGGATACCTACCTAACCTTATCCGTGTAAGAGTTAAGAGCAATTCGATGGGGGTACAGCCCCTTCGAAAAAGAACACAACCTCCCCTAGCGGATAATCCCCTTCCCTACCCTTATCGTAGGCCTTAAAGCAGCCATCAACAAAAGAGTGCGTCAAAGCTCCCCTATAAAAAATCTTTACCCCTATCTGACTCCCTAATCCCAAGCAGGTCAACCTATGACAATAGAAGAATCAATGCTAGAATGAGTAACTTGGAATCCTCCTCATCAGCGTAAACTTACATTAACATATTATTAACAGAGCAACTTATACCCCCACTTCAACAAGAATGTGTATCCAATTCAACCTGTTAACCCGACTCAGGAGCGCCAGTATTAGATGATTAAAACCTGCAAAAGGAACTCGGCAAACCCAGGACCCGACTGTTTACCAAAAACATAGCCTTCAGCCAGCAACAAGTATTGAAGGTGATGCCTGCCCAGTGACCCAGAAGTTCAACGGCCGCGGTATCCTAACCGTGCGAAGGTAGCGCAATCAATTGTCCCATAAATTGAGACTTGTATGAAAGGCTAAACGAGGTCCTAACTGTCTCTTGCAGGTAATCAGTGAAATTAGTATTCCCGTGCAAAAACGAGAATGTGATCATAAGACGAGAAGACCCTGTGGAACTTAAAAATAACGACCACTTCTCCACTAACACTATCCACCGGACTCACCCTCATAAAACACTTGGTCGACATTTTTCGGTTGGGGCGACCTTGGAGAAAAATAAATCCTCCAAACCCATAGACCACAACTCTTCACTAAGACCTACCCATCAAAGTGCTAACAGTAATCTAGACCCAATACAATTGATCAATGGACCAAGCTACCCCAGGGATAACAGCGCAATCTCCTCCAAGAGCCCATATCGACAAGGAGGTTTACGACCTCGATGTTGGATCAGGACAACCTAATGGTGCAGCCGCTATTAAGGGTTCGTTTGTTCAACGATTAATAGTCCTACGTGATCTGAGTTCAGACCGGAGCAATCCAGGTCGGTTTCTATCTATGAACAGACTCCTCCTAGTACGAAAGGACCGGAGAAGTGGGGTCAATGTCACAAGACACACCCCCGTCTTATAAGCAATGAACACAACTCAATTGCCTAAGAGCCTTTAATACACACCCAATTCCTAGAAAAGGAACAGCTAGCGTGGCAGAGCTTGGCAAATGCAAAAGGCTTAAGCCCTTTATCCAGAGGTTCAAATCCTCTCCCTAGCCCCCTTCCCCAATATGACCTCACCTACCCTAATAAACCTCTTAACTATAGCTTTATCCTATGTACTTCCTATCCTAATCGCCGTGGCCTTCTTAACACTTGTAGAACGAAAAATCCTTAGCTACATACAGGCCCGAAAGGGCCCAAACATTGTGGGCCCTTTTGGTCTACTCCAACCCATTGCAGATGGAGTAAAACTCTTTATTAAAGAACCCATCCGCCCATCCACCTCCTCCCCCTTCCTCTTCATTATAACACCTATCTTAGCCCTTCTCCTAGCCCTCACTATTTGAGCTCCCCTCCCACTACCCTTTCCCCTTGCAGACTTAAACTTAGGATTACTATTCCTCCTAGCCATATCAAGCCTAACTGTCTACTCACTCTTGTGGTCTGGATGAGCCTCTAACTCTAAATACGCCTTAATCGGGGCCTTACGAGCTGTTGCCCAAACAATCTCGTATGAAGTTACCCTGGCCATCATCCTTCTAGCCACAATTATACTAAGTGGGAACTATACCCTAACCACTCTAGCTACCACCCAAGAACCTATCTACCTTATCTTTCCCTCATGGCCCCTAACAATAATATGATTTATCTCCACCCTTGCCGAAACTAACCGAGCCCCATTTGACCTTACAGAAGGAGAATCCGAACTCGTCTCAGGATTTAACGTTGAATATGCTGCTGGACCATTCGCCCTATTTTTCCTAGCCGAATACGCCAACATTATGTTTATAAACACACTAACAACTATCCTCTTCCTCAACCCAAGTTTCCTAAACCTCCCATCCGAACTCTTCTCCATCGCACTAGCCACAAAAGTCCTCCTCCTCTCATCCTCATTCTTATGAATCCGAGCCTCATATCCACGATTTCGTTATGACCAACTAATACATCTCCTATGAAAAAACTTCCTACCACTAACCCTAGCCCTATGTCTCTGGCATACCAGCCTACCAATTAGCTACGCTGGTCTCCCCCCTATCTAAGGCAATGTGCCCGAACAATTAAAGGATCACTATGATAAAGTGAACATAGAGGTATAACAGCCCTCTCATTGCCTCAAAACTTAGAAAAGTAGGAATCGAACCTACACAAAAGAGATCAAAACTCTTCATACTCCCTCTATATTATTTTCTAGTAGGGTCAGCTAACTAAGCTATCGGGCCCATACCCCGAAAACGATGGTCCAACTCCTTCCCCTACTAATGAACCCCCATGCAAAACTAATTTGCACTTTAAGCCTAATCATAGGATCTAGTATTACCATTTCTAGCAATCATTGAATCCTAGCCTGAACAGGCCTAGAAATTAACACCTTAGCTATCATCCCCCTCATCTCTAAGTCTCACCACCCCCGAGCAATCGAAGCTGCAATCAAATACTTCCTCACCCAATCAACTGCATCAGCCCTAATCTTATTTTCAAGCCTAACCAATGCCTGATCTACCGGCCAATGAGATATTACACAACTTAATCACCCCACATCCTGCCTTCTATTAACAATAGCAATCGCAATCAAACTAGGATTAGTCCCGTTCCATTTTTGATTCCCTGAAGTCCTCCAAGGCTCCCCAATAATCACCGCCCTACTACTCTCAACTCTAATGAAACTCCCCCCCATTACCCTTCTCTTTATATCATCACAATCCCTCAACCCCACCTTACTAACCTTCCTAGCAATCCTTTCAGCACTAGTAGGAGGTTGAATAGGCTTAAACCAAACACAAACACGAAAGATCCTAGCCTTCTCATCCATCTCCCACCTAGGCTGAATAATCATCATCATTACCTATAACCCACATCTTACCCTCCTCACTTTTACTCTTTACACAATAATAACAACAACCGTATTCCTCTCACTAACTCAAATCAAAGTCCTCAAACTATCAACCATACTTATCTCATGAACAAAAACACCAATACTAAATGCAACTGTAATACTAACCCTCTTATCCCTAGCAGGCCTCCCACCACTCACAGGTTTCATGCCAAAATGACTTATTATTCAAGAACTCACTAAACAAGAAATAACCCCCACAGCTACAATTATTACTCTGCTATCTCTCTTAAGCCTATTCTTTTACCTCCGCCTTGCATATCACTCAACAATCACACTCCCTCCAAACTCATCGAACCACATAAAACTCTGACGTACCAACAAAACACTAAATACCCTAACAGCCATTTTATCCACTCTATCAACTTTCCTCCTACCCCTATCCCCCTTAATACTCACTATATTTTAGAAACTTAGGATTAACCATCGCCCAAACCAAAGGCCTTCAAAGCCTTAAATAAGAGTTAGACTCTCTTAGTTTCTGCCTAAGACTAACAGGACATTAACCTGTATCCTCTGAGTGCAAATCAGATGCTTTAATTAAGCTAAAGCCTTCATCCTAGGCAGATGGGCCTCGATCCCATACAATTCTAGTTAACAGCTAGACGCCATAACCCATTGGCTTCTGCCCACAAGACCCCGGCACACCTTAATGCGCATCAATGAGTTTGCAACTCACCATGAACTTCACTACAGGGTCGATAAGAAGAGGAATTGAACCTCTGTAAAAAGGACTACAGCCTAACGCTTCATCATTCAGCCATCTTACCTGTGACTTTCATCAATCGATGACTATTCTCAACTAACCATAAAGACATTGGCACTCTTTACCTAATTTTCGGCACATGAGCAGGCATAATCGGCACAGCACTAAGCCTCCTAATCCGTGCAGAACTAGGACAACCTGGAACACTCCTAGGAGACGACCAAATCTATAACGTAATCGTAACAGCCCATGCCTTCGTCATAATTTTCTTTATAGTTATACCCATCATGATCGGAGGCTTCGGGAACTGATTAGTCCCCCTTATAATCGGTGCCCCAGACATAGCATTCCCCCGCATAAATAACATAAGCTTCTGACTCCTTCCACCCTCTTTCCTCCTCTTACTAGCCTCATCCACTGTAGAAGCTGGAGCTGGTACTGGATGAACTGTTTATCCCCCCTTAGCTGGCAACCTTGCCCACGCTGGTGCATCAGTGGATCTAGCTATCTTTTCCCTCCACCTGGCTGGCGTATCATCCATCCTAGGAGCTATTAACTTCATTACTACCATCATTAATATAAAACCCCCCACACTATCACAATATCAAACACCCCTATTCGTATGATCTGTCCTCATCACTGCCATCCTTCTACTACTCTCCCTACCCGTCCTAGCTGCTGGAATTACAATACTACTCACTGACCGAAACCTCAATACTACCTTCTTTGACCCTGCAGGGGGAGGAGACCCAGTCCTATATCAACATCTATTTTGATTCTTCGGACACCCAGAAGTCTACATCCTCATCCTCCCAGGCTTTGGAATAATCTCCCACGTAGTAGCATACTACGCAGGAAAAAAAGAGCCTTTTGGATACATAGGAATAGTATGAGCAATACTATCAATTGGATTTCTAGGCTTCATTGTGTGAGCCCACCACATATTTACAGTGGGAATAGATGTAGACACCCGGGCCTACTTCACATCAGCCACCATAATCATCGCCATCCCAACTGGCATTAAAGTCTTTAGCTGACTTGCTACACTACACGGCGGAACAATTAAATGAGACCCACCTATACTCTGAGCTCTTGGGTTCATCTTCCTATTTACCATTGGAGGCTTAACAGGAATTGTCCTCGCTAACTCCTCACTGGACATTGCCCTTCATGACACCTACTACGTAGTCGCTCACTTCCATTACGTCCTCTCGATAGGAGCAGTCTTTGCTATTCTAGCAGGATTTACCCACTGATTCCCTCTATTCACAGGTTTCACCCTTCACCCTACATGAACTAAAGCACACTTCGGAGTAATATTTACAGGAGTTAATCTAACCTTCTTCCCACAACACTTCCTAGGCCTAGCCGGTATACCCCGACGATACTCGGACTACCCAGATGCTTATACCCTATGAAACACACTCTCCTCAATCGGCTCCCTGATCTCAATAACAGCTGTGATTATACTAATATTCATCGTCTGAGAAGCCTTCTCAGCAAAACGTAAAGTTCTTCAACCTGAACTTACCTCAACCAACATCGAATGAATCCACGGATGTCCACCCCCATATCACACCTTCGAAGAACCAGCCTTCGTCCAAGTACAAGAAAGGAAGGAATCGAACCCTCACATGCTGGTTTCAAGCCAACCGCATCAAACCACTTAATGCTTCTTTCTTATGAAGTGTTAGTAAATCAATTACATAGACTTGTCAAGACTAAATCACAGGTGCAAACCCTGTACACCTCATATGGCAAATCACTCCCAACTAGGATTTCAAGACGCCTCATCCCCCATCATAGAAGAACTTGTAGAATTTCACGATCACGCTCTAATAGTAGCACTAGCAATCTGCAGCCTAGTGCTATACCTCCTCACCCTTATACTAACTAACAAACTATCATCAAACACTGTAGATGCCCAAGAAATTGAATTAATCTGAACCATTCTACCCGCCATTGTCCTAGTCCTTCTTGCCCTCCCCTCCTTACAAATCCTTTACATAATAGACGAAATTGATGAACCCGATCTCACTCTAAAAGCCATCGGCCACCAATGATACTGAACCTACGAATACACAGACTTCAAAGACCTCTCTTTTGACTCCTACATAATCCCAACAACAGACCTCCCTCAGGGCCACTTTCGCCTGTTAGAAGTTGACCACCGCATTGTAATTCCCATAGAATCCCCCATCCGAATGATCATCACCGCTGATGACGTCCTTCACTCATGAGCCGTCCCAACCCTTGGGGTAAAAACTGATGCAATCCCAGGACGACTAAACCAAACCTCCTTCATTACCACTCGACCAGGCGTATTCTACGGCCAATGTTCAGAAATCTGCGGAGCTAATCACAGTTTCATGCCCATCGTAGTAGAATCAACTCCCCTAAAACACTTCGAAACCTGATCCTCCCTTCTATCATCCTAACCATTAAGAAGCTATGAACAAGCACTAGCCTTTTAAGCTAGAGAAAGAGGACCCCCTCCTCCTTAATGACATGCCTCAGCTAAATCCTAATCCATGATTCACCATCATACTTTTAACTTGATTCACCTTCTCACTACTCATTCAACCAAAACTCCTCTCATTTACCTCAACAAACCCCCCCACAAACAAACCCGCAACAATAACAAAACCCACCTCTTGAATCTGACCATGAACCTAAGCTTTTTTGATCAATTCTCAAGCCCCTACCTCCTAGGGATCCCACTAATCCTCCCATCCCTTCTTCTTCCGGCCCTCCTACTCCCCTCTCCAGGACATCGGTGGGTCAACAACCGCCTTTCCACTTTACAACTCTGATTCATTCACCTAATTACAAAACAACTAATAACCCCCCTAAACAAAGCAGGCCATAAATGAGCCCTTCTATTAACATCCCTAATCCTCCTACTTCTCTCCATCAACCTGCTTGGCCTCCTTCCATACACCTTTACCCCTACCACTCAACTATCAATAAACATAGCCCTAGCCCTACCACTATGACTTGCCACCCTATTAACAGGCTTACGAAATCAACCCTCCGCCTCCCTAGGTCACCTTCTCCCAGAAGGAACACCTACACCACTAATCCCAGCCCTAATCATAATTGAAACAACCAGCCTCCTCATCCGACCCCTAGCCTTAGGGGTACGCCTAACAGCCAACCTTACAGCTGGTCATCTACTCATCCAATTAATTTCTACGGCTACAATTACCCTCCTACCAATAATACCATCAATCTCCGCCCTAACAGCACTTATCCTATTTTTACTAACCATCTTAGAAGTAGCAGTGGCCATAATTCAAGCTTACGTGTTTGTCCTCCTTCTAAGTCTGTACTTACAAGAAAATATCTAATGGCACACCAAGCACACTCCTACCATATAGTTGACCCAAGCCCATGACCTATCTTCGGTGCAGCTGCAGCACTACTTACCACCTCTGGCCTAATCATATGATTCCATTATAACTCCCACACCTTACTAACAATAGGCCTCTTCTCGATACTCCTAGTTATGTTACAATGATGACGAGACGTAGTCCGAGAGGGCACCTTCCAAGGCCACCACACCCCAACCGTCCAAAAAGGCCTTCGTTATGGCATGATCTTATTCATTACATCAGAAGCTTTCTTCTTCCTGGGCTTCTTCTGAGCTTTCTTCCACTCCAGCCTAGCTCCCACCCCAGAACTAGGAGGACAGTGGCCACCAACAGGAATTAAACCTCTCAATCCCCTTGAAGTCCCCCTCCTAAATACAGCAATCCTCCTAGCCTCCGGTGTTACTGTGACATGAGCCCATCATAGCATCACAGAAGGGAACCGAAAACAAGCCATTCACGCACTTACCCTTACCATCATTCTAGGCTTCTACTTTACTGCCCTTCAAGCCATAGAATATCATGAAGCCTCATTTTCAATTGCCGATAGTGTCTACGGCTCCACCTTCTTTGTCGCTACAGGGTTTCATGGTTTACACGTTATCATCGGCTCATCCTTCCTAACAGTCTGTCTCCTACGACTAATCAAATTCCACTTCACATCAAATCACCATTTCGGATTTGAAGCCGCAGCCTGATATTGACACTTCGTAGACATCATCTGACTCTTCCTATACATATCAATATACTGATGAGGATCCTGCTTTTCTAGTATACTAAATACAATTGACTTCCAATCTCTAAAATCTGGTACCAACCCAGAGGAAAGCAATGAACACCCTCACATTCATATTATCATTATCCTTCATCCTCAGTACTGTATTAACCACCCTAAACTTCTGACTCGCCCAAATAGCCCCTGATACAGAAAAACTATCACCGTACGAATGTGGATTTGACCCCCTAGGCTCAGCCCGACTACCATTCTCAATTCGATTCTTCCTCAGTAGCCATCTTATTCCTTCTATTCGACCTAGAAATCGCCCTACTCCTCCCTCTTCCATGAGCCATCCAACTCCAATCACCTATCACAACACTTACCTGAGCTACCTCCATCATTATCCTCCTCACATTGGGCCTTATCTATGAGTGAACTCAAGGGGGCCTAGAATGGGCAGAATAATAGAAAGTTAGTCTAACTAAGACAGCTGGTTTCGGCCCAGCAAATTATAGATAACCCCTATAACTTTCTTATGTCTCCTCTACACTTCAGCTTTTACTCAGCATTCACATTCAGCAGTCTAGGATTAGCATTTCACCGAACCCACCTTATCTCCGCCCTTCTATGCCTTGAGAGCATAATACTATCCATATTCATCCCCCTCTCAATTTGATCTATCGAAAATCAAACCCCATCATTCACCCTTGTACCAATCCTTATACTAGCTTTCTCAGCATGTGAAGCTGGCACCGGCCTAGCCATACTAGTAGCCTCAACCCGAACCCACGGCTCCGACCACTTACATAACCTCAACCTCTTACAATGTTAAAAATCATTCTACCAATAATTATACTTCTACCAACTACCTTACTGTCCCCAGCAAAATTCATATGAACTAATACTACAATATACAGCCTCCTAATCTCCTTAATTAGCCTACACTGACTAACCCCGTCATACTACCCCCTAAAAAACCTTACTCCCTGAACCGGCACTGATCAAATCTCAGCTCCGCTGCTTGTCCTATCTTGCTGATTTCTCCCTCTAATAATCATAGCTAGCCAAAACCACTTACAACACGAACCCCATATTCGTAAACAAATATTCATCGCTACCCTAATTATCATCCAACCATTCATCATCTTAGCATTCTCGACAACAGAACTTATACTATTTTATATTTCATTTGAAGCAACACTAATCCCAACCCTAATCCTAATCACACGCTGAGGAAATCAACCCGAACGACTCAGTGCAGGCATTTACCTTCTGTTTTATACCTTAATCAGCTCACTACCCCTACTAGTATCCTTTCTCCACCTTCACTCAGAAGTAGGAACACTCCACTTACCCATCCTCAAACTAACTCACCCAAACCCATCAACTTCATGAACCACCCTATTATCCAGCCTAGCCCTCTTAATAGCATTTATAGTTAAAGCACCCCTCTACGGCCTCCACCTATGACTACCCAAAGCTCACGTAGAAGCACCAATTGCAGGCTCCATATTACTCGCTGCCCTACTACTCAAACTAGGCGGATATGGTATCATACGAACAACCCTACTTATACAACCCCTATATAACCTCCTTCATTACCCATTCCTTACCCTATCCCTATGAGGCGCCCTAATAACCAGCTCCATCTGTCTACGCCAAACAGACCTAAAATCTCTCATTGCCTACTCATCAGTAAGCCACATGGGCTTAGTAATCGCCGCAAGCATAATCCAAACCCAATGATCTTACTCAGGAGCAATAATTCTCATAATCTCTCACGGACTTACATCATCCCTCCTATTTTGTTTAGCAAACACCAACTACGAACGAACACACAGCCGCATCCTCATTCTTACACGAGGCCTACAACCCCTTCTACCCCTAATATCTCTCTGATGGCTCCTAGCTAACCTAACCAACATAGCTCTACCCCCAACAACCAATCTAATAGCAGAACTAACTATCATAATCGCCCTCTTTAACTGATCCCCCCCTACAATTTTCCTAACCGGAATTGCAACACTACTAACTGCCTCCTACACCCTATATATATTATTATCCACTCAGCGAGGAACCCTACCAACCCACATTACAACAACCCCTAACTCAAACACACGAGAACATCTCCTCATAACACTTCACATCGCTCCAATACTAGCTCTCATCCTAAAACCAGAACTAATTTCAGGAACCCCCATATGCAAATATAGTTTAACCCAAACATTAGATTGTGATTCTAAAAATAGAAGTTCAAACCTCCTTATTTGCCGAGGGGTGGATCAAACCAGCAAGAACTGCTAATTCTTGCATCCGGGTTTTAAACCCCGGCCCCCTTAACTTTTAAAGGATAAAAGTAATCCGTTGGTCTTAGGAACCACTCATCTTGGTGCAACTCCAAGTAAAAGTAATGAAAATAACCATACTCTTAAACACATCCATACCACTAATTCTCCTCACTCTCCTCACCCCAATCATCCTACCTCTCCTATTCAACTTCAAAAACTCCCCACAATCAATCACCAAAACAATTAAAACCGCCTTCTTAATCAGCCTTATCCCACTAACCACTTTCATTTACTCAGGAATAGAAAACATCATTATCCTCTGAGAATGACACCCCATTCAAAATTTCAAAATCCCCATCTCCCTTAAAATAGACCTGTACTCCATAACATTCTTCCCTATCGCACTATTCGTTACCTGATCCATTCTAGAATTCGCAACATGATACATGGCCTCCGAACCATTTATCACAAAATTCTTTACCTTCCTCCTCATCTTCCTTATTGCTATACTGACACTAACCATCGCAAACAACATATTCCTCCTATTCATCGGATGAGAAGGAGTAGGTATTATATCATTTCTCCTCATCGGCTGATGACACGGACGAGCCGAAGCCAACACAGCCGCACTACAAGCAATAATCTATAACCGAATCGGAGATATCGGCCTCATCCTAAGCATAGCCTGACTCGCCTCAACCATAAACACCTGAGAAATCCAACAAGCCATCCAACCAAACCAAACACCCACCCTCCCCCTCCTCGGCCTAATCTTAGCCGCCACAGGCAAATCAGCCCAATTTGGCCTCCACCCATGACTGCCAGCAGCAATAGAAGGCCCAACTCCAGTCTCCGCTTTACTCCACTCCAGCACCATAGTAGTCGCCGGAATTTTTCTACTTATTCGGACTCACCCCATCTTAACCTCAAACAAAATTGCTTTAACAACATGTCTATGCTTAGGCGCCTTATCCACTCTATTCGCCGCCATCTGCGCCCTCACCCAAAATGATATCAAAAAAATCATCGCCTTCTCCACCTCAAGCCAACTAGGCCTCATAATAGTCACCATTGGACTTGACCTCCCCCAACTAGCCTTTCTCCACATTTCAACGCATGCCTTCTTCAAAGCCATATTATTCTTATGCTCCGGCCTAATCATCCACAGCCTTAATGGTGAACAAGATATCCGTAAAATGGGATGCCTACAAAAAACCCTCCCAACAACTACCTCCTGCCTAACCATTGGCAACCTTGCTCTGATAGGTACCCCATTCTTAGCCGGCTTTTACTCAAAAGACTTAATTATCGAAAACTTAAATACCTCATACATCAACACCTGAGCCCTCCTACTTACACTCCTGGCCACATCCTTCACTGCAACTTATAGTCTACGCATAACCCTGCTAGTCCAAACAGGATACAACCGAACCATACCAATCACCCCAATCAACGAAAACACACCTTCAGCCATTCTACCAATCATCCGATTAGCCTTAGGAAGCATCATAGCAGGCCTTCTGATCTCATCTCTTATCCTTCCCACAAAAACACCCCCAATGACCATACCACCCATCACAAAAACCGCCGCTATCATCGTCACAACCCTAGGAATTATCCTAGCCCTAGAACTCTCAAATACAACACACACACTCTCCCCTCCAAAACAAAACCCCCTCATAAACTTTTCCTCCCTACTAGGCTACTTCAACCTTCTAACCCATCGAACCCAACCCACAATCCTCCTTCATTCCGGACAAAAAATTGCCTCCCACCTAATTGACATAGCGTGATATAAAAAAATTGGTCCCGAAGGCCTTGCTAGCCTTAACCTCATCATAAGCAAGACCTCAACTTCATTCCATACAGGCTTAATCAAATCCTACTTAGGATCATTTGCCCTTACAATCCTCATAACAATCCTTCTCACCCAAAAATAAAATAATGGCACCCAACATCCGAAAATCACACCCCCTATTAAAAATAATCAACAATTCCCTAATCGACCTCCCTGCTCCATCCAATATCTCTGCTTGATGAAATTTCGGCTCTCTACTAGCAGTATGCCTCGCCACCCAAATCCTCACTGGCCTCCTACTGGCCATACACTACACTGCAGACACCTCCCTTGCATTCTCTTCAGTCGCCCACACATGCCGAAACGTCCAATACGGCTGACTTATCCGCAATCTCCACGCAAACGGCGCTTCATTCTTCTTTATCTGCATTTTCCTCCACATCGGACGTGGACTCTACTACGGCTCCTACCTGTATAAAGAAACCTGAAACACAGGAGTAATCTTGCTTCTCACACTCATAGCAACTGCCTTCGTAGGATATGTTCTCCCATGAGGACAAATATCATTCTGAGGAGCCACCGTCATTACAAACCTATTCTCAGCAATCCCTTACATCGGACAGACCTTAGTGGAATGAGCGTGGGGGGGATTCTCAGTCGATAACGCAACCCTTACCCGATTCTTCGCCCTACACTTCCTCCTCCCCTTTGCAATTGCAGGAATCACCACTATCCACCTTATATTCCTACACGAATCAGGCTCAAACAATCCACTAGGCATTTCATCCAACTCTGACAAAATCCCATTCCACCCATATTACTCCCTCAAAGATATCCTAGGCCTTGCATTTATATTAACCCCTCTCCTCACATTAGCCCTATTTTCACCCAATTTCCTTGGGGACCCAGAAAACTTTACCCCAGCAAATCCATTAGTAACCCCTCCCCACATTAAACCAGAATGGTACTTTCTATTTGCCTACGCCATCCTACGCTCAATCCCAAACAAACTTGGGGGCGTCCTAGCCCTAGCAGCATCAGTTCTTATCCTCCTCCTTATCCCCTTTCTCCACAAGTCCAAACAACGAACCATAACATTTCGCCCACTTTCCCAAATCCTATTTTGACTCCTCGTAGCTAACCTCCTTGTCCTGACCTGAGTAGGAAGTCAACCAGTAGAACACCCATTTATCCTTATTGGACAAATTGCTTCACTCTCATACTTCACCATCCTCCTCCTCCTCTTCCCTCTAATCGGAACACTAGAAAACAAAATACTCAACCACTAGATACTCTAATAGTTTATGAAAAACATTGGTCTTGTAAACCAAAAACTGAAGATTCCACCCTTCTTAGAGTAACTCAGAAAAAAAGGACTAAACCTCTCTCTCCAGCTCCCAAAGCTGATGTTTTAAATAAACTATTTTCTGAAAACCCTAACTGCCCGAATTGCTCCCCGAGACAACCCACGTACAAGCTCCAGCACAACAAACAATGCCAACAACAAGCCTCACCCCGCTACTAAAAACAACCCAACACCCCACGAATAAAACACCGCTACCCCACTCATATCTAACCGAACAAAAGACACCCCCCCACCATCAATAGTAGTCACCCCAACCTTCCAAAAATCAACAAAACCCCCCAAAACCGCTCCCACACACACAACAGAAACAAAACCCAACCCATATCCCACCACCCGCCAATCCCCCCAAGCCTCAGGATAGGGATCCGCCGCTAAAGACACTGAATAAACAAAAACCACCAACATACCTCCCAAATAAATTATAAACAACGACAGAGAAATAAAAGAAACTCCCAAATTCACCAACCATCCACACCCTATTACAGATGCCAATACTAACCCCACCACACCATAATAAGGAGAAGGATTAGAAGCTACAGCCAAAACCCCTAACATAAAACAAACCCCAATAATAATCACAAAATAAGTCATATATTCCTGCTTGGATAACCCCAAGGACTACGGCTTGAAAAGCCATTGTTGTTCTCAACTACAGGAACAACACTTTTTTTAACCTAACTCCCCTACTAAGTGTACCCCCCCTTTCCCCCCCAGGGGGGGTATACTATGTACGTCGTGCATACATTTTTATACCACATACATTATGGTACCGGTACTATATATTATATACGTACTAAGCCCATTATATGTAATCGGACATAACACCTCATCCACATTTATCCCAACGTAATATACATGTAATGCTTCTCCACAATCAACTCCATATCCCCTACAATCGACCGTCCACCAACAAGAGACCATATATATGAATGCTCGTAGGACATACCTGTTAATACCTGCTCTCCCCCATTTGGTTATGCTCGTCGTACCAGATGGATTTATTGATCGTACACCTCACGAGAGATCACCATCCCCTGCCCGTAATGTACCTCATGACTAGCTTCAGGCCCATTCTTTCCCCCTACACCCCTCGCCCTCCTTGCTCTTTTGCGCCTCTGGTTCCTCGGTCAGGAACATCCCATGCTTAACTCCTGAACTCCTCACTTTTCACAAAGTCATCTATGCATTATCTTCCCCTCTTCAGTCCGTGATCGCGGCATCTTATCTCTTCATTGCTGTTGGTTCCTCTTTTTTCTGGGGCTTCTTCACAGGTTGCCCTTCACAGTGCGGGTGCGGAGTGCTATTCAAGTGAAGCCTGGACTACTCCTGCGTTGCGTCCTATCCTAGTCTTCTCGTGTCCCTCAATGAGACGGTTTGCGTGTATGGGGAATCACTTTGACACTGATGCACTTTGGATCGCATTTGGTTATGGCTCTTCCACCCCCCCGGTAAATGGTGCTATTTAGTGAATGCTCGTCGGACATATTTTTAGAATTTTCACTTCCTCTATTTTCCTAACAAAACTAGGAAATTCTCCACAAATTTTCCTTTTGTTTTTTTTATTTTTTTTAAATCATTTTTTAAAAAACTAAATTAAACTAAAACTACCGCATAAAAACCCACAAACCATAAAACGTTTTGTTTAGTATATATATATTGTTATTTTTACAATTTTTATTAGAGTAACTCCACTGCCCGATGCATCATTTAAAAACACAAAAATCACACGGCATAAAATCCCTCAAACTAACATTATTTATATTGTTAAATTACAAATAGCTGTATTCTCCTACTATCGATA